GATATTTTAAAGTCAAATGACTTGTATGTTAGAACTTAGAATAGAATAAACCCTTCTACGTGGAGGAGAGGAATAGCAATTTATTCCTATAGAACCTCTAGGAAGAAGAAGATTTAATCAGAAATATCGACAGATTCTTGCGGAGTCCAAACCAGTATTAAAAACAAAAAAAGATCCACTGTTCGAATTTCATTTCTATCGAATTTGAATATCAGAATAGTAAATATAGTTATGATTCAATGGGTTAGGTCCACTTACTTTTTTTTAGAATTTTTCCCATTTTTTGATTGGAATAATAGAAAATAGGAATATATGAAAATAAAAGGAGATATCACATTCTAAAAAAAGAAAAATATATAATAATATATATAGAATATATATAAATAATAATATTTTATAAATAATAATATTTATATATAGAATATATATAAATAATAATATTTTATAAATAATAATATTTCACTTTCTAACTAGAATTAGTTTACTATATTCGAATTCATTAGAATGATAACAACAACGTATTAGAATTCGATTTTTTAATGCAATTCTACTATTCCTCAGTTTTTCTATTTTCTATTCCCTTTTATTTTAAAAATAGAAACTTCTTACAAATATCAAGAATATCTCTATTCTTCCTTCAAATTAGGAATACTACTGTTGGCTTTTTATGAAAAAAAGGCTCAAAAGCCCCCTATCGGATTTGAACCGATGACTTACGCCTTACCATGGCGTTACTCTACCACACTGAGTTAAAAGGGCCCCGTTTGATTCAATTCCTGAATTAAGGAACCAGACAATATGAGTTTAGTACATCTATTTGTTACTGCATATACTTATTATATAAATTATATAAATAGGATTAGAATAGATGTACATAGAAGATTAGAATATATATACATAGATCTATTTTACTTACATAGCAACTCATTAAGGAACAATAAATTGGATTTACCTAGTGAATAGAGTATAGTTAAAAAAATGATTTATTGAAATTGGATTTGATAAATATCAATGGAATGCATTTTTTCAAAACCGATTTTAATTGAAGTCATCCTCATCATAACACGAAATTCATTTCATTGATACATGTACCCACTAATTCAAATATTTCATCGAATCATTGATAAATGGATTCAATTTGTCCTGTCCCTCAGCCAAATTCTTATTGAAAAAAAACAACTTTCAATAACTTATTGATCCCTATCCTTTTTACCCAATTTCCAGATTGATTCTCGTTTTTTATTTGCCATCTTAGTGTGAGATAGAAATATACTTATCAAATCTTCTTAACAATGAATGAAAGTGAAAGAAATGAGGTTTTAATCCCTCGCCAGTTCCAGCAAATCAATCATTCGCTGAAAGGATTCTCTCTTTCTTTTGTTTTCTTTCACATTCCTTATTTATCTTTTTTCTATTTTTCTATATAATCTATACTATATTATATATTATGTATATATAACTATATAATCTATACAATATATATATAATATAATTATCTAATAATATATATTTCCATTTTCGATTGGTGATTGGAATGAACAATTTCGAAATCTAAAAGATGAATCAAAAATTCTAAAAGATGGAAAGAGCCTTCTGATCGAATCATATCATTCCTTTAATATTGACAATTTCAAAAAACTGTTCATACTATTAACATAGTATAATGGCGGTTGGGCAAGTATGCCCCCATCGTCTAGTGGTTTAGGACATCTCTCTTTCAAGGAGGCAACGGGGATTCGACTTCCCCTGGGGGTAGGATACTACAAAAGGAAATTGATCAGGGATTATCAATAATAAAGACTGAAATTGATTCTTCCTGGGTCGATGCCCGAGCGGTTAATGGGGACGGACTGTAAATTCGTTGGCAATATGTCTACGCTGGTTCAAATCCAGCTCGGCCCAAAAATTTGCGGATCCACCATGAAATGATATAACCCATTTGTTGTTCTCCGAAAATGACCGATGTGCTCGGATACGGAAGAATAAAAATTTCATACATCCCTAGTGCTATTTTTTTTCCGTATTACATATTTTTTACACAAATTCGTATTTTGATAAATTCCTATCAGGATCCGAAAGAGTCTTTCTTTTTTGTTTCATTGCTTCATTTTTCAATCGATTTGGCAATAACGAACGGATTACTCGTAGTCCGTGTCGATCTCTCTAAAGCGCATATCCATAGAGATATCAATATATATATAAGTTCGCCTCTTGCAGTTACAGTACAACGGTTCGAAGCTAAAATAGAAAAAGAAAGGGTTTGAATGAAATTGTAAGAATATGTATGTTGTACAATTTTTTCCCTGGGATTGTAGTTCAATTGGTCAGAGCACCGCCCTGTCAAGGCGGAAGCTGCGGGTTCGAGCCCCGTCAGTCCCGATGGATACAAATCCAATCTAAAAAAGATATCAATTCATTTCGTGTGTGAAAGGGAAAAAAAAAATAATTTCATTTCAAACAGGGATCCCCTTTTTTAGTTTAAAATAAAGATAATGGTTCCGACGAAGAAAGAAAAAAGGAAAAGGAATTTTTGATTGTATCAGTAAAGGAAATTTTTTTTTGGTATGGATAAAAGATCTTCCTATGTTATACTATTAAATTCTCGACGATGAATCGATTTGATAGATCTGATATTGTTATTCGTGATATTGATCCGATTTGATATTATCGAGATATAATTTCATTGAATTTACCGACGAAAGTTTTATCATTTCTATGGGATTAAATCCCGAAGTATTTTTTAGAAATTAAAGAGAAAGAAAACATAGAGATTATGGAAGTAAATATTCTCGCATTTATTGCTACTGCACTCTTCATTCTAGTTCCTACTGCCTTTTTACTTATAATTTACGTAAAAACGGTAAGTCAAAGTGACTAATTTTATTTAAACATGACTTCTTATTTCTTATCAATGTAATGACAATGATTGAATAAAAAAAATGAAAAAAGGATTTCAATTTCGGGTCTTAGTTTTAAATGAAATGATCAGACTACAATCAACAGAATTCTATGAAATCCAGATAGTATGGTAGAAAGAAATCAAATCTATTTCTTTCTACCATACTATCTATTATTGTATTGTTGTGTATAACGTTTTACTCTATGTTATATTTATTCTATCAAAATAGAGGTTTAATATGGACCAATCTATAAATAGTTATTTTCATATTTATATATATCTATCATAGATATAGAATTGAAATTCGATATATATAGAATGTACATAACATTGGCATTTTTTTCTTTGTTTCATCTATTTGATTTGTATTGCTCTTATTCTTCTGATTTGAATTTCATTAATCTAGTCGAGTATTAATAAAATAACAAAATTCAATAGTTCAAAATTTTAAGAACCCAGCGATAAAACAATTGATACAGTTTGATCCCTTAACTCAATTAGTAGTACCTTTAGAGTCCACTTCTTCCCCATACTACAAGGGAAAGGGAAAATGTAAAAACGACCATTAAAGCAGCCCAAGCAAGACTTACTATATCCATGCAACTTTTGTCTCCTATCTCTATCAATATGAAGGAATTATTTCATTATTATTCACTAATTTTTATCGTATTATTTTCTTTTTTTTTTTCACTAAAAATTTTATAAGAATAGTGGAATCGTTGGTCCAGAATCAAAGAGAGATTCTGGGATAACACCATTGACGAAACAATGCAATAAATTCAATAAGAACATCTAAGAAGTTCTTATCTGATTTCTAGTATAATTGAAAAAATATATATATATTAAGCATAAATAAAAAATATCTAGAGATATCCTAGGAAGTATTAAGACAATGAATGTTACTAACAGGTAGGAATAAAAAGACCTATGTTTTATTTTGCTCGCCATTTCATTAAGTAAAAAGTAAAAAAATATAGAATCAAGATAGATTACTTTGCATACTCATACTCGTATTTGCATCTCTTATCTCCATTTGATCTAATCCTTACCGTCTCCCGATTCGTTATCTAAAATAATCGGAAAACAACCTCTGAAATTCTTTGACTAGAGGTTACCGAAAAGAAATAATTTCATTTTTGAATTTGATTCAAATAATATATAAATATTATATTAAATAATAATATGACTAAAAAAAAGAATATTAAAAAATATTAAATTCGAAATTTTTAAATAAATAAATATAAAAAAAGCAAACCAATTAGATATTCAATTTAATTAATCTAACTAATATTGAATAAATCGAGAAGCATTCATATACTTTACATGAGTCTGTATACCAGGTTTTTCTTCAGCCCCCTCCCCAAAAATTAAATTAGATTTCCTGTCCAACCTATCCCTATCCAATCTAATTCAAGACCCTGTTAGTAAATTGACACTCCAGTTGTAGTGGAGTGAAGACTATCATTTCAAGATTTATCGATTCCTTTTCACTACTAGAATGAATTTTTCATTGAATCCGAGACGAAAAGATTTACTGCGTTTTAGAGAACAAACCTCCCGATACTTAGAATTTTGAATCAAACAAGTCTCAAGAGTCCTTTTCCCGCGCTTGCTTCCGCTGAAAAAAAAAAATAGAAAGTTTTCTATCAACAAAACGGAATAAACTATTTCAATTCTCTTGTCGATCAGGCGACACCCGGATTTGAACTGGGGAAAAAGGATTTGCAGTCCCCCGCCTTACCACTCGGCCATGCCGCCAAAACGATACAAAATATATATATGAGAATACCCCCTCCCCTCAAAAAAAGGGGGGTTTTAACTTTTTTGATGTGTTTGTATCTTAAATTCCGTTTTCTTTAATCCCCTTTTTCATTTCAAAGGGCTCCTCTCCTCTTTTCTATTCAAAAAAACAAACGTATATCTTTCAATCACAAAAGCAAAAATTTCGGGACAAATCGCAACCGTTAACTACTAATTACTGAATAATTCTTGAATCTGAATCTAAAATGGTTTTTTCTTAATGAGATAAAAAAAAGAAATTGATACATAAGCACTCAATATTGCTTTTTTTTATTGAAAAAGAATCCTTCTCCAGTTCCAT